AATCATTATGTAGGAGAGATGGCCGAGTGGTTGAAGGCGTAGCATTGGAACTGCTATGTAGGCTTTTGCTTACCGAGGGTTCGAATCCCTCTCTTTCCTTTCCGTACCTTCACCTAATTCATCGATCTTACTAACCACAATAGATCAAATAGCAATGGATACGACTATTCCAACAGTTAGACCTTTCTTTGATATGGATTCTCTATTCCTAATGGCTGTGGTACAGAAAATACTGTGTAAAGAAAAGAGTAGAGTAGACAAGGAATGAAAATCTCCCTCTCGGTCTATGATACCTAAATGGAAGAAAAATCCGGATCAAACCCTTATTTATCTTAACCTTAGGTTAATTTACTTCGCCGAAAGGGAGCAAAATGGGTCGAACCCTTATTCTTCCTTATTCTTATTAGTGTTGATTTTATTTTTGTTAGGTTTAAGTCTGACGAGAATAATATTCTACAACTAGCAATTCATTTATTTTCAAACCGACCCATTTACTATCTATTATTTGATTGACTAATCCTTTATATTGGAATGGTTGAAGAGTCAAATGGTTTGGCAATTCCTCATGGGGGGATGAATCGAGAGAATTTTGAATTAGAACTTTAGATTTTTGTTCATCCCTCGCCGCAATAGTATCTCGGGGTTTGCAGCGATAACTTGGTATATCTACTATACGACCATTGACTAAAATATGTCTATGGTTAACTAATTGGCGAGCTCCCGGAATAGTCGGAGCCATACCCAAGCGAAAAAGAATGTTATCAAGGCGCATTTCAAGTAATTGTAGTAAAACCTGACCTGTTGACCCTTTTGCCTTTCCGGCGATACGAACGTATTTAAGTAATTGTCGTTCTGTAAGACCATAATGAAAACGCAATTTTTGTTTTTCTTCTAGGCGAATTCGATATTGGGATTTTTTCCCGGAACGCGATTGGTTTCTAAGATCACTTCCAGCTCTGGGCCTTTTATTAGTTAGCCCTGGTAAAGCCCCCAGGCGGCGTATTTTTTTGAAACGAGGACCTCGGTAACGCGACATAAAGACTCCTTCTTCTTATTTATATTTAATTATTAATTCTTATTGATGAAATTTCATTCTACAGAATAAACCTAAACTAAAAATGAACTAAATTCTAAATAAAGCGAAATTTACTTAGTTATTCTATTAAAGAATAATGAGAATTTACTTAGTTATTCTATTAAAGAATAATGAGATGAGTTGGATAAATATCCAGATCTTTATATTCTATATATAGAAAAAGAAAAGGATTCTTTTCGTTAGATAGTTGGAAATTCCTATCACATAATAAATCAAGGGCTTTCGCCAAAAGAGGAAAACATTTTTTTTTCAATATTCTTTGATTTCAAAGATGCATTATCAATCATGTAAAACATAGAATAAAATAAATAGAGAAAAGCCGACTATCGGAATCGAACCGATGACCATCGCATTACAAATGCGATGCTCTAACCTCTGAGCTAAGCAGGCTCACATAACATAAATTCGATATGTATAAGAATTCAATAAACTCTTAGAATCTTTGCTATTCACTATTATACTATTTTAATTCTTAGCTATTCATATTCGCTATTCATAATGAATATTAATATATTAAAGAATAGAATATAGAATTTCAAATAACTGTTAAATATTATAGAAGATAACGATTAATCTAGCGATATAGAATTTCCATTTTTCTTTTTTATCACAATTAAATATTCTTTTTTTTAATATGAAAAGAATCGACCGTTCAAGTATTCGAAATTTCATGGGTAAATGAGTGGAAGAGAGGCAGATGTATAGCGTAGGTATCTACCTATATTGAATTGCCGATACAGAAATGATAAAATCGTTTTTGATTGGACCGAATATAAGCCTCCTATAGATATAGAAGATGAAAGAAGATAGACAAGAAATCAAAGACAAAGAGGAGAAAACACTTTTTCCAGACAGTAATCGGCATCTATCTAATGAATTCAACGGTTCCGGTATAAATGAAAGAAAAAGGGGAACGAGATCACAATGAGAGTTTCATCTCAAAAAGGGGGATATGGCGAAATCGGTAGACGCTACGGACTTAATTGGATTGAGCCTTGGTATGGAAACTTACTAAGTGATAACTTTCAAATTCAGAGAAACCCTGGAATTAATAAAAATGGGCAATCCTGAGCCAAATCACGTTTTCCGAAAACAAACAAAGGTTCAGAAAGCGAAAATCAAAAAGGATAGGTGCAGAGACTCGATGGAAGTTGTTCTAACGAATGGAGTTGATTGTCTTACGTTAGTAGAGGAATCCTTCTATCGAAACTTCAGAAAAGATGAAGGATAAACCTGTATACATACTAGAGAAGAATTGTTGTCAATTGATTCCATATTGAAGAAAGAATCGAATATTCATTGATCAAACCATTCACTCCATAATCTGATAGATCTTTTGAAGAACTGATTAATCGGACGAGAATAAAGATAGAGTCCCGTTCTACATGTCAATACTGGCAACAA